TTAGGATAGGTGAAATTTATATCCATCCCCCGAAAGAACCGGACATGATAATTTTTCATCATCCAGCTCGAGCATGAATCAACGGAATCAGCCGGATCCATATAAAAAAATTAATATGTTATCTACACATATAGGAATGATTCTATGTAAGAAAAAATACACGAGATTCCCTTTTTCGCAGGTGCAACAACTACCCATTGCACGGAATTCGGCCCTTGCAGATAAATGCTCAATACCCAAGTAGGCTTACAACGTTGATTATAATCAAGTGCTTTATGGGTCGTCTCAGACCTTGCAATTAGCCTTTACCCCCCTATCGAGGCTTTTTACATACAAAGAATTTACTTGTTACTAATATAGTTGAGCCTCTGTTCTTCTTTAGATCCCCTATTTCACTCCGATAGTATCATACATAAATCGAGTCAATGCAGAGGAAATGAATACATTTCTATACTATTTAGTAAGTGCAATAGATAAAGCATAATCTGGATTATACCAATACACTTGGATCTTACGGAGCCAGTTCATATCATATACGACACGACCGGATCTGATCATAGAAAAAATTCTCTTCAAACGAACCAGCCTATCCTCTGTATGGGGCTTACGCGATGGTTGGAACAAAGACACATTTTTATTGTAAATTTAAATGTGGCAGATAAGGGCATATATCTGCACGGCCCGATCAATAGTTCAAGTCACACACTCCCATAATCCATTTTATCTTCGGAGAATTCGCTTCAACTATAAGTGTCAAAAATATATAATATATATTTTTGTAGAGTGGAAGAGAAATATCCAAATACATGTCTTATTTTTTTTTTCAATAATCCATATTTGTAGCAATGAAATATTATTGTTCCTATCCCAAGTGATAAATGATTGATTCAAAATATTACTAGTACAGAGTCTTCCTTATAAAGGCTTATAAAGGGCCCGAAATACCTTGTTTACGTATCATTGGGAAGTGCATTAACATAAATACGGCAGTAAGAATAGGTAATACAAAAGTGTGTAAACTATAAAAACGGGTCAAAGTTGATTGTCCCACACTAGCACTTCCGCGTAATAACTCTACCAGGGGCGATCCTATTACAGGAATAGCATCGGGCACGCCCGTTACAATTTTTACTGCCCAATAACCAATTTGGTCCCAAGGTAGGGAATAACCAGTTACACCAAAAGATGCGGTCAATACACCCAAAACCACACCTGTAACCCACGTCAATTCACGGGGTTTTTTAAAACCACCAGTGAGATATACACGAAATACGTGTAGAATCATCATTAGGACCATCATACTTGCCGACCATCGATGAACTGATCGGATTAACCAACCAAAGTTCGCTTCAGTCATTATATATTGAACAGAAGCAAAAGCCTCTGTAACAGTCGGACGATAATAAAAAGTCATAGCAAAACCCGTAGCTACTTGTACTAAAAAACAAGTAAGCGTAATTCCCCCTAGACAATAAAATATGTTGACGTGAGGGGGAACATATTTACTAGTTATATCATCTGCAATTGCCTGAATCTCAAGACGTTCTTCGAACCAATCATAGATTTTATTGAGATAGGTAAACCAAGAAGAACCCCCCCCCCCCGAGAACCGTATATGAAAATTTCATCTCGTACGGCTCAAACAGAAACACCCCAATACTATAGTTCGAACGAATGGGTGGAATAGAAAGTTTGAAATTTATTAATTCTACGATTCCGTTTTTTCTTAAGATATGAAAGAATAAAAAACCCAAAAACTATTCCTTGTGGTTATAATGCCAAAAAATCAAGTCGGCTCGTTCATCTCTATATTGCTCGTTAAGGCCTCTTGAATCTTCTATTTCCCTATTTTCTTTGTTGTTATTTATGTGTAATGCGGCTTTACTGCTGTTTTTTTATTGATTTTATTGATAGAAATTCTCTTGTTAAGACCCTATGAATCGATTAAAACCGCAGATTCATACTAGAACCACGATGATTAACCTTCTAAAACAAAGTCCCAAAATTCCCTGAGTAAGAACCGTTGGATCATCACTTATTCAATGACTAGATCTAATCACGAAAAATCTTTGTCCTTTGATCAAAATAAGCCTAAACAGAAGTTTGAATAAAAAAAATTCTATTTATAACTTCTAACTCTTTAAAAAAGTTTTGAAGTCCGGCCACGAGGTCTGACTATTAAGTATGAATCATAGTTCTAATAGTAATTTATTTCATATATTCCGTGCTCCAGATACTAAAATGAATATCCGACGAAGTAAAACCATCTCTATCAAGATGACAGATCTATTCTCTGTACTAGCCATAGGATCAATTATACCAAGTCACACACTCATATTCCGGAAATACAGAAAAAAGAAATTCCACGGTCGAACTACCAAAATAGAATGGGATAAAAATAAGAAAACTAAATGCAACGTTTCACTTTGTATTGAAAAAGCTAGTTAATGGTTCTTGTAAATCTAATTCATTGAAATTCCATCCAGTAAAATGGACGAATTATAAATCTCCAAAATAATAGATAGAAATACTGCAAATAGAGCCATTGCGAGACCCATCAAAGGAGTAGTTCCCCAACCAGGAGCTACCTTACCATATTCTGAATTCAATGGTTTCAATAAACCCCCGGCACGAGTTCGTTTTGGGCGGCCAGATCTAGAACTACCCTCAACGGTTTGTGTAGCCATAATATTTTATATTCATTAAGATCTGTTGACTTTGTATACCATTCCGTTGTAAATAAATGATCTTATCATAGATCCAGTGTGGTCTTAAAACTACATAATGTCTTAAAACTATATAATAATGGAAACAGCAACCCTAGTTGCCATCTTTTTATCTGGTTTACTTGTAAGTTTTACCGGGTACGCCTTATATACTGCGTTTGGGCAACCCTCTCAACAACTAAGAGATCCGTTCGAGGAACACGGGGACTAGCCGAAGTAATGATCCTCCCATTATTGGGAGGATCGTTACTTTCAATTGAGATAATGAAAAATCATTTCCCTTTTTTACTTTTTGGTTGGAACTTTAGGCGGTTCGCGAAAAAAGATAGCGAAAAAAATTATTCCTAGAGTTGAGACTAAAAGGAATGTATAAACCAATGCTTCCATAGATTCGATCGTGGTTTACAATTATAGCTTCCATATCTGTTTAGTTTGGACCGTCTCCCGGATAGGATAAAGAAAGAACAAAAAAATCAAAGAAAGGGCAGCGAGTCAAATGTCAAATCAAGATTTATCCGGTACCCCAGCCTCATGGTCAGTCAAATCAACTAAAAACGAAAAGTAACAACGCAATATGTATCAAACCGCCTGTCTTCTGGTAGTTGGATCTCCAAGTTTTTGGAATGCCCCAAATTCTACTTGAGCATCTAAATCCGGATCAATACCAGCAAAAACATCTCTAAACAAGGTTCTAGCACCATGCCAAATGTGTCCGAAGAAGAAGAGCAAAGCAAACGAAGCATGCCCAAAGGTAAACCAACCCCTTGGACTGCTACGAAAAACACCATCAGATTTCAAAGTAGCACGGTCTAATTCAAAAATTTCACCCAATTGAGCACGTCTAGCATATTTTTTCACAGTAGCAGGGTCGCTATAACTGACTCCATTCAGTTCGCCGCCATAGAACTCAACAGTTACACCTACTTGTTCGACACTATATTTGGATTCTGCCCTTCTAAAAGGAACATCGGCTCTAACAATTCCGTCCCCATCGACCAAAACAACTGGAAATGTTTCAAAAAACGTCGGCATACGACGTACAAAAAGTTCATGCCCCTCTTTATCTCTAAAGATAGGATGTCCTAACCACCCAACAGCTATTCCATCCCCACTGTCCATTGAGCCCGCTCTGAATAATCCCCCTTTTGCCGGATTATTGCCGATGTAATCATAAAAAGCCAGTTTTTCAGGAATTTTCGACCAAGCTTCGGATAAACTTTGATTTTCGGCTAAGCCAGCACCAATTCTTCTATATATTTCTTGTTGAAAGTAGCCTTGATCCCATTGATAGCGCGTGGGACCAAACAATTCAATCGGGGTAGTTGCTGAACCATACCACATAGTTCCAGCAACTACAAAAGCTGCAAAAAAGACAGCAGCAATACTGCTGGAAAGGACGGTTTCAATATTTCCCATACGTAATCCTTTGTATAGGCGTTGGGGTGGACGAACACTAAGATGAAATAGACCTGCCAATATGCCTAAGGTCCCCGCTGCAATATGATGAGAAGCTATTCCTCCCGGAACAAAAGGATCAAAACCCTCCACACCCCACGCTGGATTTACGGCCTGTACCCTTCCAGTTAGTCCATAAGGATCGGACACCCATATTCCAGGACCATACAATCCTGTTACATGAAATGCACCAAAACCAAAGCAAGCCACCCCTGAGAGAAATAAATGAATTCCAAAGATCTTAGGCAAATCCAAAGAAGGTTTTCCTGTACGTTCATCAGTAAATATTGCTAGATCCCAATACACCCAATGCCAGATAGCTGCCAAAAAACACAAGCCAGAAAACACAATATGTGCCCCAGCCACACCTTCGTAACTCCAAATACCCGGATTGTTTACAGTCCCCCCTGTGATACTCCAACCGCCCCACGAATTCGTTATTCCTAAACGAGTCATGAAGGGTATAACGAACATACCCTGTCTCCACATTGGATCAAGAACAGGATCAGAGGGATCAAAAACGGCTAATTCGTATAAAGCCATCGAACCGGCCCAACCAGCAACCAAAGCTGTATGCATTATATGGACAGAAATCAAACGACCGGGATCATTCAATACGACGGTATGAACACGATACCAAGGCAAACCCATGGAAATACCCCTTCATCAACGAAAAATAAACACAATGTAACTTTATTGCATTGGAAAAAGCTATGCTCTGGGCCCCCGTTTTTAGGGGATTCTCTCGGGGAAAGGATTAATATTTGTTTGATGATTTTCGTAATAATTACTTTTAGTAATAATGAAACTATTTTGTTCGTAGGAACAAAAAGAAGCAGATCTATTCTATACCCGATAAGTAACAATACGCAATGGTAAAGGGGTTGATACCATTTTATATGAGTGAATGTATATGTATTTGTTCATCATTCAAAGGATTCCTTTGTAAGAATTTTCCGTTATTCATTTTGTTTTCTTTTTTTATCAATTTAGTCAATCTATGGATAAAATAGGATAAGAAAATCAATAGTATTAGGCCACTAAACCCATTACGTTACGCTTTCATATCAAAGTGAGATATAGTACTTAATTTTTCTTTTATTTAATGCCTATTGGTGTTCCAAGAGTACCCTTTCGAAGTCCTGGAGAGGAAGATGCAGTGTGGATTGACGTATAGTGCGACTTGTCAGATATATTGGGCATACGGTATTTCCCCGTTCTCTTCCCCGATAGAGAGATCCCCTCTTTCGCCCGAGAAAGATTGATTCAATTATCAAAAATTTGGAGCGTGAAGTGCAATTAGGTCCGTTTTTTAGGAAGGGTATACGGATTAATATTATCAATTAGAATAATTTATGGTTAGCTTGGTTAAACCAATCAAATGAAGTATCAGGCTCCGTTTAGAAAAAAACCAATTGGTAATAAATCTATTTATGATTACCACTTAATATCACTTAATATCATATTTATATCATATTTTAGGTATTTCGATTTATTTAGATATTTAGAAATAAAAGCGATTTCAAACTGTTAATCAATCGAATAATATGATGAATACATTAAATATTTGTAGGAAGACCTGAAATAAATTGAAAAAAAAATAAAATAAAATAAATAGGTAAGTCGTAGCGAAAGGACGTGGTATTGGGGCATTTGTCCTATATGTACAAATCCAAATCGGGCGGATCTTTACTCGGAGTAGAGCATAAACCTAAAAAAATTGAAGAAGCCCAGTCAGGAACAAGAAAATTACATCGCGATTTAAATTATATCTCGATGAAACAATACATCAATGAAAAGTTAGTCAGATAAGCTTAGCAATTTTTTTAGATAAACAAAACAGGCCAAAACCCATCTTTCTTAAAAAATAAAAGAAGAGTCCATTTTTTTTTTTATAAGTTTAAAAACCTGTTATGAAAAAAAAGCTAGAATCTACACATTGATTCCTTTTTTTCATTATTTTTGTTGAACCGTATGCATCAAAAGGTGCATGTACGGTTTCTAAGGGATAACATTTTATCCCAATCAACCGACTTTATCGAGAAAGATTGCTTTTTTTAGGCCAAGGGGTTGATAACGAGATCTCGAATCAACTTATTGGTCTTATGGTATATCTCAGCATAGAGGATGAGACCAAAGATCTGTATTTGTTTATAAACTCCCCTGGCGGGTGGGTAATACCCGGAGTAGCTATTTATGATACTATGCAATTTGTGCGACCAGATATACAGACAGTATGCATGGGATTAGCGGCTTCGATGGGATCTTTTATTCTTGTCGGAGGGGAAATTACCAAACGTCTAGCATTCCCTCACGCTCGGCGCCAATGAGTTTTTTATTTGATTTGAGAGAAAAAAGACAACTATGCCTTCGCTCTACATAAAATATGAATATTAAGTAATAATAGCATGGCACTTCGAATTCGATATGAGAAATAGTTTTTTAAACCCCTAGATTACGTATCGAAACAGTAGTATGAGATAAAAAGGCATTTTCAATTTTAGTCAATCTATCGGGAAGCCTATTTCAGCGTCACAAACTTTTTTGTTTTCACACCAGGGGCTAACAATATTTAGGTTATGAAAGAAAATAAATCTTTTTTTTTCAAAAAAAAAACTTTGGGATTGCTAAATAACAGACGAAATAAATATATAAAGCAACGGAACCGTCATAGTATTTTTATAGGATTTTTGAACTACTACAAAAAGAAGGGTGGTTATTGGATCATTTACCAACCCGGGTTTGATCGACCCTATCATTTATTTTAGATTTCTTCGATGTAAGTAAGGTAAAAAAAAAGGTGAATTCCATTATAGAGCCGTATGCAATGCGCAAAAGATGCCTGTACGGTTGTTCAATTATATCGTTTTGATTTTGATTATTCTTTATCTACTCACCTTTAACTTTCATCATGAAAGATAGAAGAAACACTTTTTATGTTATATCATATATTATATCATCAGGGTAATGATCCATCAACCTGCTAGTTCTTTTTATGAGGCACAGACGGGAGAATTTGTCCTGGAAGCGGAAGAGCTGCTGAAGCTGCGCGAAACCATCACAAGGGTTTATGCACAAAGGACAGGCAAACCCTTATGGGTTGTATCCGAAGACATGGAAAGAGATGTTTTTATGTCAGCAACAGAAGCCCAAGCTCATGGAATTGTTGATCTTGTAGCGACTGAATAAAAAAGAAACAGAACAAGGATTTCACATGAATTCGTGTTTATCTTCTTACCGGATTTACTATATCTATAATCTATAGTAAATCTATATTAAAATCTATATTAAAAATTTCTTAATTTAATATAGAAATGAAAAATATAGAAAAAAGGAATTCCTAAGTATCCGGTTAAGATCGATCTAAACCAGCCCATTATCTATATGATTCAACATGCCAACTATTAAACAACTTATTAGAAATGCAAGACAGCCAATCAGAAATGTCACGAAATCCCCCGCTCTTGGAGGATGTCCTCAGCGACGAGGAACATGTACTAGGGTGTATGTGCGACTCGTTCAGACCGTAGACTAGGAGAAAACACTTGATCCAGTATCACGGATCCGTACCGGTGAGTAGGATAGAATGGACGAACTCCATTGAATATTCAATAGCTTAAAAAAAAGATCTATCCTTCGATTGGTGTATCAAATGTATGGTTCCCATTGGTGCAAATCCAATCAACTCAATTTAAAATTTAAGATAAGATGAGAAAGGATTCCCCATTAATAGCAAATGCTATTCATTAAGCGGGGGAAATTTTTTTTAAGGTCAAAATTTTAAGCCTTATTTTTGCAAGAACGGACTAACAGGGTCAGCTACTCAGCAAATCTTCATAATTAAATACCGTTACTGTATAAACGGAGCTCGTTGTGAAAGACCTAGTACTAGATAATTGGGGGTAGAGCCAAGGAGTGTGCACTGTACAAGTTAACAATAAGATTGATTAAATGAAGAAAAGGCTCCGGTGTATAGAGAGGACCTCACCGTTTAAGAAGTAACCATAGAAACGACGGAACCCACTAGAATCCATTTTTATTTATTATTTTTTATTTACTATGTGTTTTTGATACTTAGTATCAATACAATTTTTATTTCTAGGCGAAATGTCTAAAAATAAATCGTGGTCGGGAAGGTTAGAGTAGCAAAAGCCATTGGAATTTTTATTTTATACATTGGAAGAATCCGTTTTGTTATTAATAGACAGGACACGGGAAGGGAATAACTGAAAGAAAGGAAATCGATTAGTTATTCATCAAAGTTTCATTTATTCAATGACCAGAATTAAACGAGGGTATATAGCTCGAAGACGTAGAACAAAAATCCGTTTATTTGCATCAACTTTTCGAGGGGCTCATTCAAGACTTACTCGGACTATTACTCAACAGAAAATAAGAGCTTTGGTTTCGGCGCATCGGGATAGGAGTAGACAAAAGAGAGATTTTCGTCGGTTGTGGATCACTCGTATAAATGCAGTAATTCGAGATAATAAAGTATACTTTAGTTATAGTAAATTAATACACAATCTCTACAAGAAACAATTGCTTCTTAATCGTAAAATACTTGCACAAATAGCTATATTAAATAAAAGTTGTCTTTATATGATTTCAAATGAGATCCTAAAATAAAGAGAGTGAAAGGAATTCGTTGGAATGGTTTAAATGGAGTTCCCTGTAGAATGAACTCTGGGAAGGTAGAGTAGAAATTAGTATGATAAAATATGAAAACGTTGTCAAAATGAAAATGAAGAAACACATTCAATAAAAAAGATTTCTTATTCTTCTTCCCCAATTTTTTTTTTCAAACGACAAGACAATCTGTATTTCCTATTTTTCGAAAAAAAAAAAAAGTGTCAATCCACATTTGAGTTTGGATTGGAATTTTTTTGATTCCATTCAAGAGTCAGCCTATTTTTTTCTGGTTCTAAGACCAGGAGTTCTAGTGGTTGACTCGCTTCTTTCAAAGTGTTTCTCATTATTAAGAAAAGGTAACGGAGATAAAATACGAGCTTGTTTTATAGCAATAGTAATTAATCGTTGTTGTTTTAAGGTCAATCGATTCACCCGTCTAGATAATATTTTTCCTTGTTCGCTAATAAATCGACTAATTAAACTCATGTTTCTATAATCAATTCGATCCCCCGATTGGATCGGAGGCAAACGCCTACGAAAAGATCGCTTGGATTTAAGAAAGATTCTCTTGGATTTATCCATGGTTTGTTTATTCCTTATCCTATCCTATTTCTTAATTCTCCATCACGGTTGATCTGATCGAAATAGGATTTGGTTTGTTTATATTTAAATTAATATATATTGTTATATATTATATATATCTAATATGTCATTTTTGATCTTCCTTCGAACGGAAGACTGATACACGAGTGATTGATTAGATCTATTTCTTTATCTCTCCGTGAATGGTATGTTTATAACAACAGGGACAGAATTTTCTCAATTCCAATCGACTAGGCGTATTATGTCGATTCTTTTGAGTAATATATCTGGAAATGCCCGTTGATTCCTTATTAAGACGATTTCGAACACAACTGGTACATTCCAAAATCACCGTTACTCGGACATCTTTACCCTTGGCCATGAGCCTCCTTTAGTTTTTGATTCATTGAATTTTTAAAATTTCCGATCCGAAATGAGGAAGAAGAAAGGAACAAAAAAACAGGTAACTCGAAATCTAATTATGGAAAAAAGATTTCGGTGCAATAAATCACTATATTAAAAAATAAGTAATATAATGATTTCTAACTATATTACTAGATTTAGAATTTTAAATTACCAAACAACATTTCATTTTCATTTAAGTATCTTGTATGATATTGTTGCCCTAACCATCACATTTCACTCTATTTTTTATTAATTTTAATTTAATTTGAGCCCGGCCCCAGTTACTAGTTTCACCGAAGGGGAATCCCCCCTTTTTTTTCTAACATATATTCGAAAAAAATAAGGGAAGGGATTAGTTACAGATATTTGATTCTATCTCTAATCCTCTTCCCCCCCTACCATATCAATAACTAGAATTAAAAAAAGGGGAATATCAACGCATCCGGAAAAAAACGATTGATCTCTATCAATAAACCTGCTAAAGATCCGAACCATAGAGTACTTACTACCGGTGCCACGGAGAGATATGTTTTTAGATCTCGCATTTTAAATTCTCCTCCTTCTTTATTATTTCTAATACATAATGCTAATACATATATAACCAGATGTGTATATGTACTTAATGACTGACCGCTTTTATTTGTACGCGGAATCCCTAATTCAAGTTGAAATATACAATTTGAAATGTCCAAAATAGATCGTATTTTTCTTAATCTTAAAAGAAACAAATATGCCCCCTTAGGCCAGAAATTATCGAAAAATAGTTATTTTTTTTTTATAGGGTCTCATATTTCTTTCATACTTTAAAATATATTAATAATATAATAGAGAATATATAATAGAGAATATATAATATTCATATATAATAGGGGTCCGGTACTAGTTTCAATCTACCTATATGTTCTATGAGATCAAAAAGAAGAAAGAAGAAATGACAAGATATTTATGTATATCTATATCAATGGAAGAAAGAAATAAAAATATGGAAAACAAAAAGGGGATTCTCTACAATGACACTGTAGGCCGATTAAAAGGGATGTAGCGCAGCTTGGTAGCGCGTTTGTTTTGGGTACAAAATGTCGCAGGTTCGAATCCTGTCATCCCTACCTATTACTTATCTTCTGAACAGTAACGGGGGAGATCGATTAAAAAAAAATTGGATATACATAAAAAATCTTTACTTTTATGATAGTATATATCCAAGACATATCGGGATCACAAAATATTCTTTGTGATAATAAAGCGCTCTTAGTTCAGTTCGGTAGAACGTGGGTCTCCAAAACCCGATGTCGTAGGTTCAAATCCTACAGAGCGTGATTCTGTGTTCTTGTTAGTCGCGCTAGATCAAAAATTACCGCCGAAAAAATGAAACTAATCTAATTTTGACCTCCCGCGAATTAAAGGAAGTAGGAGGTCAATCAAAAAGGGATGTTAATTAATCAAAGTTCCAATTGATCACCACGTCTGTATTGTAAATATGCAGTTACAAATAATCCAGCCAAAGTAATAGGAATTAGACCCAAGACAATTCCAAATAGAAAAACTTCAATCATTTCAATTTATTTGAGAGGGGGGGGGGTAATATCTATGCTTAAATAGTAATACATATTAACTCTAAATCTCAATGACCAAAAATTGGAAATTGATACGGTAAGGAACTATAGAATATATGAACTATCACAGAAATAGAAATATTTTTGTATGGATTGTCCATTTAATTAATTTCAAATAAGTCGTATCTTGCTCAGGCCGATAAATAGAGCTGAGGTTATAGTCAAAGCTGCTAGTAGAAAACCGAAATAACTAGTTATAGTAGGCATGAAAAGGCTAAATGAAATATGTTCTTTTTGTACATATGTTTAGAAAGCACTTCCCTAAGTTTCCATTTTTGAAAGATACGAGGGTAGGCAAAAATACCAACCAATTGAAAGGATAAGTTCAATTGAAAATTTTTGATTCATCAAGTATTATAGATGATATTACCAAAAACAAAGTAACATAAATAAGAAATCGATTTATCCTCTGGGACATTTACGCATCCCGCAATTTCGAATCAACAGATTCCTTGGTCAATTCTTGAGTTAAATAAACTAATATACGTATATAATTAATATATGTATATATGGAATATTCAAAATTTTAAATCGAACTTAATTACAAACTTTTTTATTTTATAACTTCATTCAAAAATAAAACTTTCTTTTGAAATAAAATTGAAAAAGAATTTGGATCGTTTTTTTTATTGTATCAAAATATCGAATTCATTGTGTTTTTTTTTTTTTCAAACGACCGGTGAACTTAGTAGCGGTTCATTCACATAATATCGCGATTGAAAAGAAAAAAGTATCACATGACTAGATCAATCAAAACTTGGTTTTACACTTTGTCCTTTCATTTCATATTCTCAAGCTTAATTAAGTCAAGAGGGATCTCCTTTCTTGTGTTTGGGTCAACAATGCGTGCATCGCCATATTGAGTATTCTTTTTTTTATTTATTCGTCGTTCTCTTTCTTTCATGAAATACTATGTACTATTAGTACTGATAGTACTGGGCGACTAACCAATTCTAAAAAAAAAATTCTAAAACCACAAAAAGGATATCTTTAGATGTTTTATCTAATTGACTCGTGAGAATACGATAAGCTCCTTCAGAAATTAGTGAAAAACAAACCTTTGTATTTACATTTTACCCGATCTTCA